TGGGTTTATTTATATTGCATAAATATCAATGAATTGTTTCAAGGCCGGGCCTAATTACCCTTTTCGAGAACTTCTTGATCCCCTCTTTCCATATTTTATTTATCGTTTGTTAATTTCCTGGTTTAGTGTGATAGGCATATCACATCTTATCTTAACAATGAATGAAAGTGGGAGAAATTTAATGAAGTTCAATCCTTTTTCTGGCAGACAACTCACTCCTAGAAATATATACCTTCATATTTTTTCTATGAAATATATTATATATTTCATATTATCCTTAATATTGACAATTTCAACAAACTGTTCATACTATGAGCATAGTATGATGGCGTTCGGGCAAGCATGCCCCCATCGTCTAGTGGTTCAGGACATCTCTCTTTCAAGGAGGCAGCGGGGATTCGACTTCCCCTGGGGGTAGGGTACTACGAAAGGAAGTTGATCATGGATTATCAATAGATTGAGAATTGATTTGTCCGGGGTCGATGCCCGAGCGGTTAATGGGGACGGACTGTAAATTCGTTGGCAATATGCCTACGCTGGTTCAAATCCAGCTCGGCCCAAGGATTCGCTGAGCCAAGATCACATTATATAATCCTATAGAAAGAATAAAAAAAAACTTTCAGATATACCCCTCTTTTTTGTTCTCATAAATGCTGATCTTTTTAATAATCTAGATTCATATCACGATCTGGAAGTCTAAAGAAAAGAGCAAAGAACCGAAAAGACTCTTTTTGTTCATTGTTCATTGAACGATGGATTCTCAATCGTTTTGGCAATAACAAAAGGATTAAATTAATCCATAACACCTTATTTTTATTTTTGGGGGATTGTAGTTCAATTGGTCAGAGCACCGCCCTGTCAAGGCGGAAGCTGCGGGTTCGAACCCCGTCAGTCCCGACAGACCCAATAAAAACTTTTACTTTTCTATGAAAGGGGCGATGAAAGAGGGATAAGGAGCATAATTTTTAGATCATTAAAAAAACGGAGCAGAATTTAGAACTTAACTCTGTCCTTCTTTCCATTTCCCCTCGATTCTTTGTTTGTATTTGTAACCAATGGAAGCGGAAACACAGTTAGATGATATTTCATCAGATGCTTGTACCCGAAAGGCGAGAGTTTTTTTCGAAAAATAATGAAAAAAAAGGCATTTTTTATTTGATTAGAAAGATTCGGTATGTATAAAAGATCTTCCTATGTTATACTATTCAATTCTGGACGGTGAATCGCTTTGCTAGCTCAGATATTGTTAGTCACGATATTGGGCCGAGTCAATATCATTATCATCGAGATGTCATCCCATTGAATTTACAGGCGAAAGGTTTATCATCTCTATGGGATTAAATCCCGAGTTATTGTGAAGTAAAAAAAACGAAAGATGAGATTATGGAAGTAAATATTCTTGCATTTATTGCTACTGCACTGTTCATTCTAGTCCCTACTGCTTTTTTACTTATCATATATGTAAAAACAGTCAGTCAAAATAATTAAGTTGAATGAAACTTGACTTCGGAGTTCTTAGCAAGGATTCCCTTTTTTCTTTTTCAAATGAGCGGACTAGAATCCGCAGTATTCTATGAGATCGGATAGTATGGTAGAAAGAAATATATGACTCTTTTCTTTCTACCATACTCTTTTTTTTTTTAGTATTAGATAGTTAAAAAAGCGAACTCAATTTAGTAGTACCCTTAGAGTCCACTTCTTCCCCATACTACGAGTGAAAGGGAAAATGTAAAGACTACCATTAAAGCAGCCCAAGCGAGACTTACTATATCCATGTGACTTGTGTCCCCTATCTCTATGAATATGCAGGAATTATTCCATTATTGCTCACTAATAATAGTGGAATCAATGGTGCAGAGTCAAAAAAAAGAGGGGGGGTGTTCTGCACCAACACTATTGATAAACTAATTCACTAAACCCATTTATTCTTAATATGATTTATAGTAGAATCGGGAAACATTAAGCCCAAGCAAAATAACAACAGGTAGTGACGTCCTTCCAAGTATCGAGGGGATGTTACTAATAGAACATGTAAGATAATAAAATATCCAGTGTTTATTTTTTCGCCCTTCCTAAATAAAAGGCATAAAAATAGGGAATCAAGACGGATCGCTATCCATCACAATCACAGACCTCCATTCCCCATTTGATCTAATCCTTACCCTCTCCCGATTCTGTCTTTTAAACAATCATAAACTAGTCTAGTCTTGACTAGGACTAAGGTTACTGAATAGAAAAAGAAAAGAAAAAAAGTGCCAATCTAATTCAAGTAGACACTACAGTAGTAGTGGAAGGGCTATCAAGACTTACCGATCTTTTCTTTTGGTGAATCCTTGGCGCAAGTATTTACAGCCCTCTACAGATGTTTAGAATAAAAGAAGTATCAAAAGCCGCCCCCCGCCCCCTCCCTGGAGAATAATTCGTTGGGTTATATCAGTAGAAGAGACTAAGGATTTTTTAGTCTTGTGTTGATCAGGCGACACCCGGATTTGAACTGGGG